TGTGATGAAAGTGGAAATAGTAGTGAAAGCGAGAATTCCAGTATAAAAACTAGCACGAATGGTAGTGATTTAACTATAAGAGAAGGTTCTAATGATCCCGATGTAACTCAAAAATACAGGCATTTATGGGTTCAATGCGAAAATTGTTATGGATTAAATTATAAGAGATTTTTGAAGTCAAAAATGAATATTTGTGAACAATGTGGATATCATTTGAAAATGAGTAGTTCGGATAGAATCGAACTTTTGATTGATCCCGGTACTTGGGATCCTATGGATGAAGACATGGTATCTTTGGATCCCATTGAATTTCATTTGGAAGGGGAACTTTATAAAGATCGTATCGATTCTTATCAAAGAAAGACAGGATTAACGGAGGCTGTTCAAACGGGCATAGGTCGGCTAAACGGTATTCCCATAGCAATTGGAGTTATGGATTTTCAGTTTATGGGGGGTAGTATGGGATCCGTAGTAGGGGAGAAAATCACTCGTTTGATCGAGTATGCTACCAACCAATTTCTACCTCTTATTATAGTGTGCGCTTCCGGCGGGGCACGCATGCAAGAAGGGAGTTTGAGTTTGATGCAAATGGCTAAAATATCTTCTGCGTTATATGATTATCAATCAAATAAAAAGTTATTCTATATATCCATCCTTACGTCTCCCACTACTGGTGGGGTGACAGCGAGTTTTGGTATGTTGGGGGATATCATTATTGCCGAACCCAATGCCTACATTGCATTTGCGGGTAAAAGAGTAATTGAACAAACATTGAATAAGACAGTACCCGAAGGTTCACAAGCGGCTGAATATTTATTCCATAAGGGCTTATTCGATTCAATCGTACCACGTAATCTTTTAAAAAGCATTCTGAGTGAGTTATTTCAGCTCCACGCTTTCTTTCCTTTAAATCGAAATTCAATAATCAAGTAGAGCATTAAGTTCAATTATTTTATTTGTAGAAAAAAGGTAGTTAGTTTATCGAAATCAAAGAGAAGTATGAAGTTTTCTTTAGTGATATAAGTAAAATCGAATTGTATCAAAGAATAAAAAGTTGCGGATAATTCTTTTTTTTTTCACGAGATCCTCTTTTCCTATACTATAGTTCTGATTCCTAATTAGGAAGTTTCCATCAACAAGATATGATAGTAAGAGTGAACTCTTTCTTCCTCGAAATTAGGCTAGGCAAATAAAACTATTTTCATGTTCTCTTCTTATGGTATCTATATAGAAATAGAATTCAATCAAATAGAAATATAGATTTTTGTATCTTTCTATATCGTCCGAAAATCCTAAGAATCCCTGTTGGGGCGGATTCTAACAAACCTTTTTTCAGGAATTTTGAATAAACCCCTTTTTCTTTATTAAATTAGAAGACAAGAACAAAAGAAGAATAATGGTTATCATACATATATTTCATGTAGAAAAATGACAATGAATAAGGCTTTTTGTTTAGTTCTACATTCTTTGCACTTATTATATAATATATGAATTTTACTTTTTATAAGTTATAAGATTTCTTTCTATTATAATAGAAGATGTCCTTATTTTATAACAATAACAGGTACAAATATTAAATTGAGGTACTCATTGCTATGACAATTCTAAACTTACCTTCTATTTTTGTGCCTTTAGTGGGCCTAGTATTTCCGGCAATTGCAATGGCTTCTTTCTTTCTTCATGTTCAAAAAAACAAGATTGTTTAGACTCGATGATACCAAATCTCATTCATTTTTTTAAGACTTAGCTAAACTTGGATTCTAACACAAATATATATATTTAGTGGAATATGGGATAATATACGACTTCCCCCGAACATAAATGAAAGAGCTCTTATCCATGCAAAATGAGATATGGGTAAATGAATTATAGCTATGGGTCGGCGAATGTCTGAATCTGAAATAGAAGGTCATGTGTAGATATCTATAGATATCTATAATGGGATCCTATGAAGGGGGTGTTATTAGTTAAGTGAGATCTACCTAATTTGATGAATTATTCCTAAGTACTCCTAAAGGTTCACATCAAAATAGTGCTAATTGATGAGAGTTACTTCGGAAACAAAAAGAAGAAAATGAAATTCATTTGGGTTATTCTCTCAATTCTAATAAAACGCAACTGGATCTAGTATGAATTGGCGATCAGAACATATATGGGTAGAACTTATAACAGGTTCACGAAAGGCAAGTAATTTATGTTGGGCCTTTATCCTTTTTTTAGGTTCATTAGGATTCTTATGGGTTGGAACTTTCAGTTATCTTGGTAGGAATTCGATATTTCCGTATCAGCAAATCGTTTTTTTTCCACAAGGGGCCGTAATGTCTTTCTATGGGATAGCAGGTCTCTTTATTAGCTCCTATTTGTGGTGCACAATCTCATGGAATGTAGGTAGCGGTTATGATCGATTCGATAGAAAAAAAGGAATAGTATGTCTTTTTCGTTGGGGATTTCCTGGAAAAAATCGTCGCATCTTCTTCCGATTCCTTATAAAAGATCTTCAGTCCATCCGAATCGAAGTTAAAGAGGGTATTTATACTCGTCGTGCTCTTTTCCTTTATATGGAAATCAAAGGCCGAGGGGCTATTCCTTTGATTCGTACTGATGAGAATTTTACTCCACGCGAAATTGAACAAAAAGCCGCCGAATTGGCCTATTTCTTGCGTGTACCAATTGAAATGAACTGAAGAACGTAAATGCTTTCTAAACAGAAGGGAAAAAAGGAAAGAATCTTCTTTTTTCTATAACACAGCCTAACTGAAGTTTTTTCAAAGCGCTCATTCAAACTAAAGCTATACGGAACAAACATAATACAAAACTCTTTTTGTGAAAAAAGAAAGGGTTTTATATATATGTATAGAAATCTATCCACCTCAATTCAGTAACAAATCGAAATAATAGATTCATCCCATATATCAAAACATTTAGGAATAAAGAATTTATCTTCGAGGTTCAATATTTTGAATTGATACGTTAGATATAGATAGATCGTATCCTGTAAATTATCTCTCTTTTGTCAATGCCAATCGACTTTTTTCCTTTTGGGCTCCTTAATGATTAAACAATTGAATCTCTTATAACTATCTGATTTCTCTCTTGGTTTGCCATTCATTTTTGATCATCACAATATTCTTCAGAAATATCCCTGAATTATGGCCGGCAAATCATATTTCTTTTTTTATTATTATTTCTTCATTCGAAATGGGCTGTTATTCTATCTTCTGTATTCTTTCTAGATTCAAAGACTAATCGCTGAATCATAACTAAACTAAAAGGGGACTAGATTCGTGGGTTCAATACTTTGGATGTATATAGAGCTCGGACTTGGTCGAACTATTAGATCGTATAGAGTCGACGAATGAGGTGGGGTGAGTTCATTAACAATTCACAGATGAAAAAAAAAAATGGAAAAAAAGAAAGCATTTATTCACATTCTATATCTTGTATCTATAATATTTTTTCCCTGGTGGATCTCTCTCTTATTTAATAAAAGTCTTGAATCTTGGGTTCTTAATTGGTGGAATACGAGACAATCCGAAACCTTTTTCAATGATATTCAAGAAAAGAGTATTCTAGAAAAATTTATAGAATTAGAGGAACTCCTCCTGTTGGACGAAATGATAAAGGAAGATCCGGAGACACATCTACAAAAACTTCATATAGGAATCCACAAAGAAACTATTCAATTGATCAAGAGGCAGAATGAGAATCATATTCATACAATTTTACACTTCTCAACAAACATAATATCTTTCGTTATTCTAAGTGGTAATTCAATTCTGGGTAATGAAGAACTTGTTCTTCTTAACTCTTGGGTTCAGGAATTCCTATATAACTTAAACGACACAATAAAAGCGTTTTCTATTCTTTTAGTAACAGATTTATGTATCGGATTCCATTCGCCCCATGGTTGGGAACTAATGATTGGTTCTGTATACAAAGATTTTGGATTTGTTGATAACGATCAAATTATATCGGGTCTTGTTTCCACTTTTCCAGTTATTCTAGATACAATTTTTAAATATTGGATCTTCCGTTATTTAAATCGTGTATCTCCGTCACTTGTAGTGATTTATCACTCAATGAATGACTGAAAAATGATCCACTGGTATTACGCCAATTAGAATGTTTGTTACCTTGTACATAACTAAAGCATTCCAAATCATGTTTACTCTTTCTATTTCTTTCTATTTGTACCTATTCAAGGGATTCCTCCAATATTCCAGTACAAAATCATCGAATAGATAGGGAATTATACTAAAGACCTACCCAATTTATTGTAGAAATTGTCGGGATCAACGATTGAACCATGCAAACTAGAAATAATCCCCTTTCTTGGATAAAAAGGGAAGAAATGACTCGATCTCTTTCCGTATTGCTCATAATATATATAATAACTCAGGCATCCATTTCAAATGCATATCCCATTTTTGCACAGCAAGGTTATGAAAATCCACGAGAAACAACGGGGCGTATTGTATGTGCCAATTGTCATTTAGCTAATAAGCCTGTAGATATTGAGGTTCCGCAGGCAGTACTTCCTGATACTGTATTTGAAGCAGTTGTTCGAATTCCTTATGATATGCAACTGAAACAGGTTCTTGCTAATGGTAAAAAAGGGGCTTTGAATGTAGGGGCTGTTATTATTTTACCCGAGGGGTTTGAATTAGCCCCTCCCGATCGTATTTCTCCTGAAATGAAAGAAAAGATAGGCAATCTGTCTTTTCAGAGCTATCGGCCCACTAAAAAAAATATTCTTGTGATAGGTCCTGTTCCTGGTCAGAAATATAGTGAAATTACCCTTCCTATTCTTTCCCCGGACCCTGCTACTAAGAAGGATGTTCACTTTTTAAAATATCCCATATATGTAGGTGGAAACAGGGGAAGGGGTCAGATTTATCCTGACGGGAGCAAGAGTAACAATACAATTTATAATGCTACAGCAGCGGGTGTAATAAGTCGAATCATACGAAAAGACAAGGGGGGATATGAAATAACCATAG